TTTTAGCCTTTACAATTGCTTTGGGAGTAGAGCCCTAAAGGAAAGGCTCATTAGGGGAAAAAAAAAGCAGAACAAATATATATATATATATTTTTTTTTTATTTTTTAGCTGCTTCATTTCTTGTCATAAATAATCTTTGATACTGCATAACTTCGCGTGCTTTTTAATTGACGATGGGACCGAAGACAAAAGGTCATAGGCCGTGGGTCTAGATTCTCTTTCTCTCGGCTGCGCGCCTGCGGCGGCCTTCGGTCTTCGTTAACTTACCAAATGCTTCCGCGTTATTCTACGCCACTAACCTTTAACTGGCCTCTTTCGTTTAATTCCCAGCCTCCTATACCTATAGTTAACGAAGGCAACAGGTTACGTTTGATTCGATATGCTAGTAAGCATATCGAATCCAGGGCTTATAGTTTAATTGGTTCAAACGCACCGCTCATAACGGTGATATTGTAGGTTCGAGTCCTACTAAGCCTATATTCTATAGAACCAAAGTAATAAAATTAGACTGAAATGGATGCGTAACACGTTGCACTTGGAATCCCTCGAATATCTATATATTTTTTGCCCCGCAGGTCATTGTTGTTTTTTATTAATTTATTATCATTAAATTACATAATGATAAAAAAAAATATATATATTTTTTTTTGGGTGTATAGCTTAATTGGTAGAGCATTAGGCTTTTAACTTAATGGTCGCAGGTTCAAGTCCTGCTATACCCAAATGTTTTTATAGAAGTTCCCCAGGCAGTTCATATGCACATCAAAATATACATTGTACGTTGACTCGTCTAGTACGATTAATTACGTTAAACTAAAATATATATATATTTTTTATGTCTTTATGGCCGCTCACGCCCTTTTTTTTTCTTTGCGAGAAAAGGCCGCGGGCCTCTAATCTAAGCTTAGAGTGGGTGGAGAGAACGTCGCAGCGTTTGATGCGGCTCTGAAAAGATAGAAGTTAAGTAGGTGTTACCAACTACTTAACTATTTAACTTCTCTATATTATACAATCTGCAGCAATCCTGCATTCTGCAATTAAGGAGTTGTTTGATAGCAACTGTGAATAACAGTATAGATATAGATATTTTCATAAAATAAATAAATAGCTTATTTATTATTGGCCAAATACATAATATTTTAGTATAGACTATATATATATATATATATATATATTGGCTAATAATGCCGTATTGATTGTTGTTTCATTAAAGCTAATTGCTGTTGGAATAAAGGCTCTAGTAAACTAGAAGTCTCGATTACATGTGCCGCGTTTTGCGCTTTTCGGACAGCATTGCTGGAGCTGCCAACATGAAGAGCGGATTCCCGTTATTTTCCCCGTTATTTTCAAAATCCTAAGTAATCTACGTCACCGTCAACATTAATTCATGAGATATGCGTCTCTTTCATTAATTATCTAAATTATGCCAACCTATCTTATGAAAGCCAGCCCGGCAGTATAATATAATAAATACTGGCTCGCTCGCGTATATTCCCACATTCATTCGTCAAATCAGGCAATCTCTATTGAATAAAAGAGAAGATATGATAATAAATTGAATAAGAAGCTTCCGAGTACGCAAATGGTAGGAATACGCCAGAAGTATTGGCAACCTAGAAATAGGCCGGCAAAAGGTACAAGAATAGCATGTCGCCATTAGCTGTGTTATGGCATTGGCCGCCTCCAATAGATAGGCCGAAGGAATAAAGCCCCTTCGGCCTCATTATATAGCAAGCATTGCCGCGATCTTGCGAGCCTGCGGCCTCGTACGGTCTTGATGCGCTCAATTATTTAATCGGCCGGCAATTGGCCGGCTAGGATGATTGAGCGCAGCTAGATAATAGGGCGCAGCCTATGGCAATAGCACATTGATAGTATTAACAAGACTATTGAAATAAGAACATCTATTCATACGCCAATAATAATACGCAAGTCTATTAAATACAGCCAAAGATGGTAGAATGTTTGCCATTTCTATTAGGAGCGCAGCTATTAGTGCGATTAATTACAAAATTGATTACATACAATTGATAATGTGTTTTGGCTAATGCCGTATAAAATAATAGGCCATTCTTGAATTAATATCTTTTTGCCATTACTTTTCGGGAATTAGTTTTGGCGGGGCTCTGCCCCCCCAATGGACTAGGTCCCTCGAGGGCAGAGCGGGTAAGTGCTTAAGTGGCACCATCTGCTAAGACGTCTAAATGCTTTCTTTGATAACCGGAAGTTCTGAAAAAGTGTGAAATGCTGGAGGGCTTTTGACCATCCATTCAAGTGTCGTTGAATTCTGTTCAACAGCCCAAGGACTTGGAGCACACTTGTTTTCACTGGTCAAAGTAAAAAAAACCACTACAAAGAAACAAAAAATTCCTATTACAGAAACATATGAGCCGAAACTACTAAAGGCATTCCAGCCAGCGTAAGCATCTGGATAATCTGGAATGCGACGTGGCATACCTGCAAGACCTAAAAAATGCATAGGAAAAAAAGTCAAGTTTACACCAAAGAAAGTTATCCAAAAATGAATTTGACCTAAAGTCTCTGGATATTGAAGACCAGTTATTTTACCTATCCAATAGTAGAATCCTGCAAATAAAGCAAAAACAGCTCCCATAGAAAGAACATAATGGAAATGTGCGACCACATAATAAGTATCATGTAGAGCGATGTCCAGCCCAGAATTGGCCAATACTATTCCAGTAAGAGTAGAGTAGGCGCCCTTACTCGCGTGGGGCCAATTCTGGGTTTCCTTCGCGCTTTTAGTGCACCTCTCTCGTAACCGTACATGATCGTTTTCCCATCATACGGCTTGCACGCGCGTTTAATTCTTTTACGACTTGACACGGGTTTCATAGCCTATACCGACGTGTCGAACGAGGTTGCGGTGCCTCTCCGGTTTCCTTCCTTTCCTCTTGAGTTTTTTTTCATTAGGGAGAGAGAGCCCGAAGAAGTATTTTACGTGGTCGGCTCTCTCGTGCTCGAGCTTGCAAAGGGATATTCGCTTTCTGTTGAACATGGTCATCATCTCGTTTATCCGTGAGATGTTCTTGTCGAGTTGGCTCAACTTGCGCATGTGGTTAATTTTTCCTGGTCCGGATTTGTTGACTAGGCATCTGGTATCGTCCAGTATAGATCCGCCGCGTAGGTTTTTAAAAAGAGGCGTAGCGAGACCAAGCTTTTTGGCTTTTTGGTTGGGGTTTTGTATTTGGCTGCGTACCCTGCGCTAAAATTTCTGTACGTTTTCGAGGCTCTTTGTTGCCGCAATTTTATGATTAGGGTGCAAACACAGCAGCTCCTGATGACGAGTTTCAGATAATTTGTTAATTGGTAGAACTTGTCAAGGAACGAATAGTGGTTGCATATTCCTCTCAGGATCCAGCCTTTGTAGTCTTCTCGTATCCCGCTTTTAGCGCCTTAGAAATGAATCGTATAAGTCTCCTATCTCTTTTTTAACAGGTTCATAAAAATTAGAGAGTCGATTAAGCCGTAGTATTTTGTTATATGCCCTTTCAGAGATCAGGGGTGCCTTTGCAGTCCAGTTCCAATTGACTGTGAGCCAAATGAATACAAGGGTCGAAAACCTTGATAAGGGCACCGGTTTGTAAATCACTTATATATACTATTGTCCCAATTGCTTCTAGAATGATATTTTCTCTAGAAGGCCACTGTAGTAAGCGGCGGGCGTTCGCCTCCTTCGAAGCGCCTCATACCTTGTTGAAATTGGAAGCGTTCTGAGCGAAGTTGTTTATTTTTCTTTTGCTGACGTCTAATATTTTGCCGTCAAGGGCCGGCGTACTTCGCCCTGGGATGGACTAAAATGCCAACTCGATCAGGTCTTCGTGAAATAGAAATCTGCAAGGGTTAAGGTTGTTGTTAAGGTTGCCTTTGTCGTTGTTAAGAATGGAATGCATTTCTTTCGCTACCAGGTTAGTTCTCCGCCTGACTAATGAAGTCTTCACATGCCTGTGCGCCTGGCCCGCGTAGCAAGGGTATAGCAAAAAGATTTTTTCGAACCTCATTTGTTGAGGGCCTCCTCAGCAAAGTGAAGTGGTGGGTCACCCGCTGTCCCGTACTTGACAGAAATGGCGTCATCCGGTTAGGTGTTGGGATTGGGAACCTCAAGTCCTTCATAGCGGGCGAGGCTTACTTGAGCCTTGAATTGCTTGCACCCTACTGCTATCTGGCTACGCACGAGGTTCTCGAGAGAGTTGACGCGTTGACCTGGTAGGGGGTCCACCGGGTTCGCCTCTCGTTAGTGCAAATTACCTCGTTGCTTTTGGTCCCTTCCCTTGCCTTTTTAGGGTACCACCTTTCGGAAGCCCCCAAAGGAGGGTTTTTTTCACCCTACTCATCTTTGCTTCCGGGGTCTCCCCTACACGTCAACTGGAGAGAGAATACGTCCGTCTGTCGCCATTTTTGGGGTCATGGCGAAGTAAACGTCATCCATTCCGGTTAGCACGTCGCACCCCCCTACAGTAAACAAAAAGATAAATCCTACAGCAAATAACATGGGTGTTTTGTATTGTATTGAACCTCCCCACATAGTAGCAATCCAACTAAAAATTTTTATTCCAGTAGGCACGGCAATAATCATGGTAGCCGCAGTGAAGTAAGCACGTGTATCAACATCTAAGCCTACAGTAAACATGTGGTGCGCCCACACAATAAATCCAAGAACTCCAATACTGATCAAGGCATAAACCATGCCTAGATAACCAAATACGGGTTTTCTTGAAAAGGTAGAAACGATATGACTAATGATACCGAATCCCGGCGAAATTAAAATATAGACCTCAGGATCGGGATAGATTTTGCCGTTCCCAGCAAAGCCCCCCATAGAACCCAGCGAGCTCCTCTCAAAGCACTGGGCTCTTCGCGGAATATGCCCATAACCTATGTAGTCTATCCTCAAGCATGTTCTGTAACAAGACACCAAGAGTGCACAAGGGATTTGTGCAACGAATTACCATTACCAGGCACTTCCGGGTTCTTATAAAAAGGCCGCAGATTGTGAATTTCTAAATTAGAGTTAGTCAAATAACCTAAGCCTTGATTGCATACGGGACATATACCCTTCTGTCGGATGAATAGCCTGCTAAATTCGTTACCTTTCCCGTCCACAAAAATTTCCCGATAGCTTTGAATTCGAAAATTCCATTCATCAAAGGGGGTTGGATCTATGAAAGGATTACCTAGATCACGAGATGCTCGAAACATATGAGCAGGAACTTCTTTTACCATAGACGCAAGGAGTGTTATCCATACCACGTCAGCACAATGGCGTTTGGCATCTACACTGAGCTTGATCCAAGTAGCATGGAAGTCCCAGAGTCTGCCACGGGGAGAGGGCACCCCCTGATAGAATCGGGAAACCAGTCTGGGTCGAGGAGTTTTAGAAAATTTACGATGTAAATATCGCCAGCTTCTATGCCAGATCCAGTGATCTAGCAGACTGAAGGTACGAAGAAAGTTGCCAATTCCAAAGTAGTTGCCCCAACCATGAATAATTGGGTTTACCAATTTTATCATCTGGTAAGGAGAGAGATCTATATTTTCAGAAAAGACATTTTTTATTTTACATTTCAGCAACATTATCCTATCAGGATTGGGATACACGTAGAGGACCCCACGAGTGAATTTTTTTTCTACCTTACATAAGGAAGTTACTTGGCTATGAGAGCGAGCCCTATCGATATTGTGGAATATGAAGCCGATAAAATTAAGTCTCTCTCCAATCTTCCACGGGAATATGCGGGTTTTTTCTGGCGACAATTGGAGGCCACGCTTCGCCAGGAAACTTTCTGCTTTTTCAAAAAGTCGTTCCACTAATGTTTCATTATCAGTAATAATGACAAAGTCATCAGCATACCTGATAAGGCGGACTGATTCTGTTTTTCGGGTCTCGTTAAAGAGATACCTATGGCCTTTTATTTGCATCCATTCTGTCCTTTTAGGGTTAGTCATAGTGGTCCGGTGTCCGCTAGTTATTTTATTTTCTAAGCCATCCAAAGCAAAGTTCGCGATTAAAGGACTTATGACACCGCTGAACGATACTTCAAGTTCCCCCTGATATTCAATTGGACTTTTAAGCCATTCCTCGAGTACATTTTCTGTACTACTAGGCATGGGAAAATTCTCTAAGATCCATCGGTGAAATATTCGACCGAAAAAGCCTTTTATATCAGCATCAATCACCCATTTGGAAACAAAATTACTATTTTGTTCCATTTTATTGTTGCTAACCTTGCGTACCCTCTGCCTTTTCGTGTCTAGTATGTAAGCAATTTCACCTACCGCCATGTGTGCACATTTTCCCCTTCGAGATCCAAAGCTATATTTGTCAGCAAAGGGTTCCGTTACAGGTTCAATAGCTAGTTTAAACAAGTGCTGAATGGTCCTGTCAAATATTGTGGGTATTCTCAGCAGCCTTTCACCATTTTTCGGTTCAAAAATGAAAACATGGCGAACGGGTGAGCTCTTGTAGTTTCTTAGATTGATCCAGGAGATACGACGAACTAGACCGATTCGGGAAGAAGCTTTTAGTATTTTACCATCGACCCCTGAAGTTCGACCTTTAGAAGTATAATATAAATTATCTACGGCAATTATTCGAGAGGTTAGTTGAGTACAGATTTCAAGCATGCAGTCTCTCAGGAGCGGGTTTCCGAGTCCCAGGGAAGCTGCTAAAAGAGAGAGGATTCTTTGTTGGTTCTTTACTAATTGATGGATAGCCGTAAATTTCTTTCCCAACATTGGCCACCGACCCTCGTTCATGATGACCGCGGCTTTCCTGGCAATAATTCGTGATTCTTTTCGAGTCTCCTTCCATTCAGCGAAGAGACTGTCTAGAGATCCTGAACTATTAGAGAAGCCACGCCTCTCTTTCCACGTCAAACGTTTCAGCATTACGCACATGTTATTGTGTATAGCCTTACGTCTCATCTCACCCTGTGATAGCATCATTGACTTGGATATATCAACAATGTCCAGTTGAATGGAAATGCCAATTTCGGCTCTTGAAAAAAGTTCCACCACAAGGGCAACGCTACCAATAGAATATCTGTCTTTTCGAAAGATGTTGGGTCTCGAGTGGTCCACCCGGGCAAGGGCCGAAGGCTTCTTGCACGCAACGTGTGAAATCTTACCCTTAAAAGAGGGGAGGGCACACTCCAATCCCAAAAGATCCCTACTATTACCGGGGTCCAACCTAAAAGAGTTTGAAACTGAAACAAAAGAAAAAGGGGCTTCTTTTCTTTTTCTGGCACCATACTCTACCTTTCTCATGACATCGACTCCCAAACATCCCACCTCATTGCCAGTTATCTGCATTCCAGGCAGAGAATTTATTTGAGGCACAGAACAGCTGTGCTCGCTTAGGTAGCGCTGTAAGGGCAGCGTACCACCTTTTCTATTGGCGCAATCGCGCCCATGACCGAAAAACCAAAACAGATGCTGGTATAAAATTGGATCTCCTCCTCCTGCAGGATCAAAAAAGGTTGTATTAAAGTTCCTATCAGTTAATAACATGGTAATTGCCAATCTATTCACACACTTTTGGCCAGTGGAGCACAATAAAAATCGATTTTTTTTCATGCCGTTGCGGTGCAGTTTGGACTATATCTTCATCTCTTCTTAATTATAACCGCTTTGATGCGCACAATATCCTTTTTTTTTGCCCGTATTGACCGCGAGGCCAAAGGATTTGCAAACACTATGATCATGCACCCATCACTCCAAATCAAGCCGGCCAAATAGGCACCAAGCTTTTGTTTGCTTGGATGGCAAAAGTAGGTTTGGCCAGAGATTTTTGGCGTATAGTCTCTGAGGGCGAATCATCATGGTTCGTTCCCTGCTGATCGTCTTTGCAGAGTTCCCAGCATATAGCCAAATTCGACCAAGACATCGCTGCCTCGTCAGGCGCAAATACACCTGCCAATACTGGGAGGGATAATAAAAGTAGGAATGCTGTCACTAATACGGACCATACGAATAGGGGTAATCTATGCATGGTCATTCCTGGCCCACGCATGTTGAAAATAGATAGGGGTCAGTCTATGCTGCCCTCCGAACCATACATGACAATTTTTTGTCATACAGCTCTCACTCGGAAAACTTCAATTGCTGAAATTCTTGTATCAGGCGCGTCTCTAAGGATGTGTTACCTAATACAGGCCTAGGGCTGATAATATGATATTATCCGCATTTCCTAGCTCCTTTGCATGATACGCTTCGTGGTGAGCTTTACATAATGGAATCTGCTTTGGTTTATATGCTCTAAGCAACCGGGTAACCTTAGTTTCTTATTTGAATTTTTACTTAAACGTCTAAAACAGTCCTTACATGATCTATTTACATATTCCTATCACCGCAGATGGCACAAACCCGACCTAACCCAGACTCGTAAACTTTTTCGGCCCACTAAACCTGCATAACCTAATTCGGAGTAGCTGTTTACCTTGTAATCATGTAGAACCTTATAGTTATTTGGAATCGTCAGGCTACTCTAAGTATTCAGGCATTGAAGCTTAGCCCTAATTTTCTTGAACCCAGTTCGGAACTTCAATTTTAAAGCCGGCCTTAGATGAGTGAACTAAGAACCATATAACTTTTTGCAGATTTCTTTTATTAACCACACCACAATAATTAAACAGTCCTATTAATTTAATTGGGCCAGGCTGGATATCTTGATGTAATAGTCTTATCTTTTAATACCTTTGGCGCAGATTAATTTATGATTCGGCCTTTGCATATACGTATCTGCGAGTTCGAAAAACCAGTTCCCATGCAATCTAGAAGGGGCTGGGCTATCTGAACCTTTTTTCGCAAAGCCAAGAAAGCTGGTTTTACGAGTAATGTCCCCAGGCTTACCTTGGATACTTTCATAGCAGTAAACCAGAAATTTAGGATCCGATAGAATTATTCGTAGTCCATTATAGTGTTCCCGGTTATTTTTACAATTGTTTACCATTTTATTAGCATATGTACGGGCGTCGCTTTATTAACCATTCTTCTGATTTGTTTGAAGAGGCCTGCGAGAGTCACTTTTTCTGCCCAAAACAGATGAGAAAGAACTATGGATCGTTTTCTGACTAGTCACCTTTGTGTTCCGGCTGGGTTGGTCTCCTTCCCCTGACTACTATGAGACCTCTGAGCCCGCGCATCATTTGTCGGATGATGTGAAGCGGTTACTTCCCGTGGTTGCCTTATTTTCGTGTTTTCTCCCCGACCTTTGTCAGAGCCTCCAGTAGTTTAAGGTCCTTGCGCACTTGCTTGATTGCTCAGGCCGGTTCCTATGTTAGAATCACTCGTGGTTGTCCAACAACGATGACCGTTCACTACATCAGTCAAAGCTTTCGCCCAGATTGGTTCCTGGGTTACTCTGCCACACATATACCGACGTATTCTGCTTGGGATATGTAGCCTTTTCAAGGCAGTGAGTGCGTATCAAGTTGGTTAACCTGACCCTTACTACCCTGCTTAAGGGATACCACCAAGGAGGGCAGTCCCCTTTGGCCTCCCCATTGACCAACTGCTCGCAAACATGATGGATTATTGACCCAAATGCCGCATTGGCCTGCTGCATGTATTTCCCTAAAAGAATCAGACATACATGTAGGAATATGGATATTATTCCTCACTGAAAACGAGCCTCGCACAGCGCACTAGTGATAAAATTGATAGAACCTAAAATAGAGGAAACACCCGATAAATGAAGACTGAAAATGGCTAAATCCACAGATCCTCCAGAATGACTGGTTATACCACTTAATGGCGGATAGACCGTCCATCCGGTACCAGCGCCCACTTCTACCAAAGCGGAACTTAGGAGAAGTAACAGTGACGGTGGTAACAACCAAAAACTAATGTTATTTAATCGTGGAAATGCCATATCAGGTGCACCTATAAGAATCGGAACGAACCAATTACCAAATCCACCTATCATCGCAGGCATAACCATGAAGAAGATCATTAAAAAAGCGTGAGCTGTTATTAACACATTATAAAGTTGATGATTTCCACCAAGAATTTGATTGCCAGGCTGTGCTAATTCCATACGAATTAGTACTGAGAAGCATGTACCCATGACTCCGGCAATGGCACCAAAAATGCAATATAGAGTCCCTATATCTTTGTGGTTCGTAGAAAACAGCCATCTTTGTGCAAAATTGTTCATTTCAGAACTCCATCTTTCAATAATACCATGCTTTGTTGAACTAGTTTTGACTGATGTTTTCGCAATTTAGAAAAGCGAAATTCGTCACAAACTGTTTCGCGAAAACAAGTGACTATCTTCTCTTGTAAACTGCTGCGAGAATGCTCTTGAATAGCTAACAGTGTTTTTAACTTTTGCTCTACTTGTTGGCATAACACAGCTTGCACTGTCTGTTTGCACTTAGGTGCACAGCGCGTAAGCAGATCATTTATACAAGATTCTCCAATCATTTGCGTACTTGAACGCAAACTTATACTACGTAATTCATGCTGTTTCTTCAACTCGGACAACAGAGCTTCTTGAGAACTCATCAATTGCTGTAACTCTGAAAGAAGAGCTTCGCTTCGCGCATCAGAAGTAGCTTTTAAAGTTTCACCAAAGGTTTTTTGACTAAATATAACAAAACCTACAAAACTTAAAGCTACAATAATTTCTTCATTATAAATTAAGATTTGTTTTGAACTTAAAACACTAAAAATTAAAATAGCAAATATAATAAATTCACGCATTCGTATTTTTCTTTTTTTTTGGTCCGTTCTTGATATTTACTAGAGTGTTCCTTTGTCCGCGTAAAACATAGATTTTGTTAAGAGCTGTGGTTTGACGTGACGCTAAAGAAGTTATATGATAAGTAGAGGGACTCATAATTGAAAGTGCGTTTTTTTTTATTACTTGTGAGACACTAATTTCTCCCAAGGAACATACATAAGATTTATTCATTCGTTTTAATTGATTAGCATTTAAGCTTTTTACTATTTCGTTACACCACTTGGATGCTCCAGATACACCTGAGTACAGATAGGATATACTGGTATCAAAGCATTTTTTGAAAACAACATCCTGTTCAACACTGTAATCGCTCGGTTCTGTGCCTACATTTTGATGCGAAATCAGCCGTTTTCGCAATTTGAGAATGCGACTTATTTTGGGTAATCCATCATTATATAATAATACATAAAAGGCCATATAAAAAAAACATAACCAAACAAATTGCGTCAAATACGTAAATTGATCTAGTTGAGGCATTTTTTTTTACTTTTTCTTTGCTGATTCAAATACTTTTATTGAATCACGAGAGAAGAAAACTTGTTTTCTTCTTTGAGCCCTTAATGTTAAAGCTCTTTAAGCAAAACCTGCAAAAAAACGGGCCGCAGATTTTCATGGGAAATTTAAAAGGGAAAAGTTCGTAAAAAAACTAGAGTCATGATTAAAATATATATATATTTTTTGTTATTAGTATTCTACATAACGCGGAGCGAACACCACCATTGTTTCGGAGTCTGGACGAAAAAAAAATATTTTTTAAGCTTATAGATAGATAGGTTAACTAAAAGCTACTAATATTTCCGCTACTATTCATTCCATCATCGAGGTATCGAGTTTCCACATGGGTATATGGGGTAATGATAAATCGCTTGTAGTCGCACTAATTGCTTATTTTCTCCATGACATCCTTTCTTCAAACCCACTTCTTTAGTTGTTCTGCGTTAACACACCAACAAAATTTAATTCCTTGCTTGGCCTGGATCTCTGAGTCTAGATACGTTATTTGTGGTGGATCGTTCCGTATTTTCATGCGTTTTCTCAGTGTGGGCTTGAGGCTTTGGGCTTAAGCGCTTTAAGCTTTGTTTGGTTTTTTGGGTCGTAAGAACCATGGGAATAAAGCTGGAATTTTTATTTTTTTTTTTTTCGGTGTTTTCATATTTATGAAAAAATGTGTTTTTTTTCGTGTTTTGCAAGTGTTTCCGTTTTGCGCCTAAACGCTTTACTTGTTTTTGACGCGGTTTTGCCGGCGAAGAATAATCTAGTTTGCCATTACCAATCTCTTTTACAACGATATTGCCAATTTTTGAGTTCATGTTCAAAATGGAGAAGATTCTCCATTGACTATGAAATACTTTTCGATTTCTGCGAAGACTCTTTGGAAGAAAAGCTATATGACCTGCGATTGCTACCGCATAACCTCCTTTGACCGAATTCAAAATAAACCCTTTGATCAAATTCCGGTCACTTCGCCAAATTTTTGTTAGTTCAGTCCAAACTAGTTTGCTTTTACATTTCCTCTCTAGTGGTTTTGGCAAAAGCATTTTCGGTTCACCAAACACTTCCACATTTTCAATTCCCAGAATAAACCTCGTTTGCTTGGTGATTGGCACTCTTTTCAGCTCATGTTGGAAACAAATTATTGGAGTTTTCAGCCCTGTATTCACCAATATCATGTTTTGTTGTAATTTTTTAACTGAACATTGTATAGCGCTTCCGCGTAATGGATTCAAACTAGAATTATATTGGGGAAATAATTGAGTAAAGCTCATGTTGCTTTTTTCTTTTTTTTAGTAGTACTTACTTTCTAACCTAATTCATCTGCTTATAGAGGCTTTCAGACCACGCTGCGCCCTCATAATAAGTTTCATGAGGAATGCAATTACATAGTAATTGCTAGAGAGTGAGGCGAAATTCGGGCTGCTATTGTTGTGTTCTCTTACAGAGCCGTACATGATAGTTTCGTGTCATGCGGCTTTTTGCTCGAAGCCACAAAAAAAAAAGTCTAGATTTTTTTATGTGGATATCACCCATTTTTTGTCATTAGTTGGCCCATCTCGCAAAAAAAGAGTCCGGTACCGTCGCCGCGTGTGTATTGGCTCTTGACGAGTGAGGCCTAAAAGGCTGCGAAGACTGTGGCCTTTCATTCATTTTTTTTATACCAAAAATAGAAAAAATGGCTAAGTAACATAAAGGTAATGTATTGGATTGCAAATCCTAGAAAGATGGTTCAAATCCGTCCTTAGCCTACTCGAAATTCTACCGTTCCTTTATATATAAGTGCTGCACCTATTTATTATCTAAGGAAAGTCAAAAACTTTGATCAACCCCTATACTTAGCCGCCATCTGCAACACAAACAGTGCGAGCAACAAGCGGCTAAGCACCCGCGGCCTTTTGGCAAGGCCTTGGTTTCAAAGTTTGAGGTTGCTTTTTTTTGTCGAAGATAAGAAGCAAGATAAGTAAAAAATATATATATATATTTTTTTGTGAAACAGTCTCCAGAACGAAGCATGCTTTTGTTCAAAGCCACTGCAAGATCGACTTTCAGACCACTTTATTCCCTTAAGATCTGAACTCCTTAAAAATTCTTTAATATAAAGCTTCACTCTATTGTGTTTAGAAGTGGATTTGAACCACTGACACAAGGATTTTCAGTCCTTTGCTCTAACCACCTGAGCTATCTAAACGGAAATAAAAAAAAGGAACTATGTACAATTCTAGTTTGTTGGTTATTCAAAAATTATTAAGTACAAATGCATATCTGGGCCATCGAATACCTACTTCTGATTTTCAAGGATATTTATACGGATTTAGAAATGAAATGGCTATTATTAATTTAGAAAAAACACTTATTTGTTTACGAAGGGCTTGTAATTTAATTGAATCTATTATTCGTGCAAAAGGCCACTTTTTATTAGTAAATACCGATCCAGAATATAATAAAATAGTTCAACAAATGGCGAAAAGAACCAATCAGAGCTATATCAATCATAAATGGATTGGAGGATTTTTGACCAATCGCAAACATATGAAAAATGTACAAAAACACTTTCAGAATTTCTCTGCGCATTCCAAATTTAAAGACGCCTCTACATCGTCGCCCTTCGATTTTTTTCCACATTTTAGAAAAATGCAAAAATGTTTTGAAGGAATCATGACACACGATATTCCAGATTGTTTAGTAATCATAAATGCAAATAAAAATTCTATGGCTATACTTGAAGCCAATCAATTACAAATACCTATCGTATCTTTGGTGGATTCTAATATTTCAAACAGATTACAAAAATTAATCACTTATCCCATTCCAGTGAATGATGATTCTATACAGTTTGTATATCTATTTTGTAATCTGATTACGAAAACAGTCATTCTTTCGCAAAGTGCTTGGCCGCTCTCGCGAAAACCCTTAAGTCGAGGCCGCAGGCCCTAGCTAAAAAAAAAATATATATTTTTTTTTTCGGATTGAAAAATGAAGAAGCTTCGCCCTTGAAACTGTTTCTAAAACTTTTTTATCAACAGATTTTCCTTAATTTATCTACACTAATCACGACTTTTTCTTTATTTCTGTCATACATCGTAGTAATGCCCTTAATGATAGGCTTTTCTAAAGACTTCTCATGTCATTTTCATTTAGGTTTAATTTGGATTTGTTTATTGTTTTCTCTTCTTCCCGAACGTTTTCTTCAGAATGATTTTGAAGATGGTACACTCGAATTGTATTGTCCAAGCGGCTATTGTTTGCAAAAAATATTACTTTCTAAATTAGTAGGTCATTGGGTTCTTCAAATAAGTGGTGTTTTTTGTACTTTTCCAGCGGTACAACTTTTATACCAATTTGATCAACTCAAAATGAATTGGTTCACCCTTATTATAGGAAGTCTGATATTTACTCTTATGTGTGGTATTCATTCTTGTTTGGCTCTTGGAATAATATCTCATAGTTGGAACAGTTTGCAAAATCTTACCACTTTACCCACTCTATTACCCCTAATCATTTTTCGCGCCTCTACCGAAACAGAATGGTTTCATGTTCTTTTATTAATGGAATATTTACTTTTGTTTTTATTTCTTCATCCCAGTTTGGTTTCAATTACTTTACAAAAGTTGATAAGCCAATAGAATTGATCAATTTGCCTTTGCGGGTATACCGGCTCACTCATCATAAATATTGTGGAGCAAACAAAAAAAGAATATATATATATATATATTATTTTCCTTTTGTATTTATTTTATATACTAGACTTCTGTACACTGTCTAATTCCAGCAGAGGGAGAAAGCAGGGATTTGGTTAAGTTTGAATAAGAAAACTATTTTTAGGTGGCCCAGACGGGAATGACCCGGCTTAGCAGAGCGCAAAGCTTATCTTTTTTTGCATTATAGATGTCTTAGGAAGGCTTATCAGTAAAGCGCTTCAAAGCGCAGCGCTCAGCAAAGAAAATTTGTTTCCTTGCTGGGCTGGCTCTTTTTCGGCAGGCTTCCACAAGGCAAAGAGCAAATCGAGCAGGAAAAAAAGCTGCCGAGTTTTAATAATTAGCACGAAATGATCCATCTTTTTTTTCTAGCTGGGCCATTGATGGATTATCATTTTATGATAAAACGTTATAAAATCCCTATGTATTTCGAAATAGTACGACCTTATTTGATTATGTTATGCTCTTTTCGCTATGCACAAATTCTCATTGGATTTTGTTGGTTCTTAGCAGCAATGGCTATTTATTTAAGTATTTGGGTAGCACCATCCGATTTTCAACAAGGTGAAAATTATCGCATTATCTATGTGCATGTTCCTGCCGCTTGGATGAGTTTACTTATTTATATCGCAATGGCTATCAGCAGTATGTTATTCTTATTAACAAAACATCCGCTTTTTCAGTTATTTTCCAAAAGCGGCGCCAAAATAGGTGCTTTGTTTACATTGTTTACCCTATTAACTGGGGGTTTTCGGGGGAAACCTATGTGGGGTACCTTTTGGGTGTGGGACGCTCGTTTAACCTCTGTATTAATCTTGTTTTTTATTTATTTAGGTGCATTGCATTTTCAACAGTTTTCTGCGAACGTCGCTTCTATTTCTATTTGTATAGGGTTAATCAATATACCAATAATTAAATTTTCTGTAAACTGGTGGAATACATTGCATCAACCTTCCAGCATTAGCCAATTTGGTACTTCAATACATATTTCTATGCTCATTCCAATCCTGTTAATCCTTACTAGCTTTTTTTTTTTAAGCGGTATTTTTTTCATTTTGGAAACACGTCAAATTATTTTATCTTTTTCTAGTTTTTCCGTAAAAAGTCAAATAAATCCGCAAAACAACAATAAAAAACAGGTTTTTTTTTGTACAAACAATAAATCAAGCAAAAGCACCTAAGGAAAGGTTTACTTTTATTGGGTTTAAGCAAGTTGTTCAAGGCTTTATAAGAAGCAAAGGAACGCTCTGCGTTAGACAAAAAAATAGATTTTTTTTGCCAATTATAAGCAAAATTTACCGAAATGTATAATGAATTGGGCCATTATTTTTTAGTACTGAGTATTTTCGTTGCATTAACTTACAACAAAAGACCTGTGGCTATTCCACTTTATTTTTTTTTTTTTACTATTTCTTTCTTTGGTATTTTGTTTTGCTATATTTCTTCTGATTTTTCTAATTACAATGTATTTACCAACTCAAATGCTAATGCACCTTTATTTTATAAAATATCAGGAACATGGTCTAATCATGAGGGCAGTTTGTTATTATGGTGTTGGATCCTAAGTTTCTATGGATTTTTCTTTGGTCATCGGGTTCGACCCTGCAATGTTTCAAAACGAGGGCGCAGCAAAAATCTATTTTTTTTTCGCAGACCGCTTGTGGCTTTTTGCTTTGCTTCCTCCACAAAGAAAGAGAATAAACAATTCGGACATCATTTGTTGCAGAACCTGTTTGGTACTATAAATCGTAAAAGCTCCCTCGAGAGCCAATCCGAAGTGGCGCCCTCAGGTATCGTTCAAGAGCCCTCAAATAAAAAGTTAGAAAATGGTGCAAATGCAAGAGAAAATAAAAGGCCCATCATAAGGCTTAAAAAATGGAAAGAGTTGAAAAAAAAAAAATCTAGATTTTTTTTTTTGCTTTACGCTTTATGTAACAATTTAGATTCTTTATTTTTGGCACAAAATGCAAATGATAAAGTTTCCTTTATTGATGAACGGCGAATTTATATGGGCATTGCTTTATTTTTTTCGATTTTCTTATTAGCAAGTTCCAATCCTTTTGTTCGAATTTCATTTGTTTGTACTAAATCACTTGCAGAATTAAATCCTGTTTTACAAGATCCTATATTAGCTATACATCCTCCCTGCATTTATGCAGGATATGTCGCCAGTGCTATTGGTTTTTGCTTATGTTCAACCAAAATAATGAATGGTATCTCTGCACTCTATTTGCCAATGCGAAGGAAAAGTAAGGCCGAAATGTTTGAAGCTTTCTCTCGCATAACAAATAAGCTTATTACTCAGGAGAATGCAAAAAAAATTCTAAAAAATATATTTGAAAATACCTGTTCTCTCCACCCCCGTTTTGCTTTCATCTTGCGTAGCAATAAGAGCCTGCCCAGGCTTCGGCATTTGGTGTCGCCTTCTTCGTTTTGGTTGAAAGAGCGGCTGAATCTCACGAAGAGCCTGTGGACGAAGCGTGTTGTTCGTGAAGCGAATACTGCGTTTTTGCATTTTGGTTGGACCCGCAGCGCGAATAAAGTGGTTTCTGGCCCACAATACCATGGGTGGAAACAAATTCAAATTTGGATCTTGACATGCTGGTGTTTTTTAACTGTAGGCATATTACTAGGAAGTTGGTGGGCTTATCATGAATTAGGTTGGGGTGGTTGGTGGTTTTGGGATCCCGTAGAAAATGCTTCTTCTATGCCTCGGCTATTAGCTACAGCTTGTATTCATTCAGTAATTTTACCTAAATTGAATTATTGGACTTTGTTTCTTAATATGGTTACTTTTCTATGTTGTGTTTTAGGAACTTTTTTCGTACGTTCTGGATTGCTAGCTTCCGTTCATAGTTTTGCTACAGATTCTACACGAGGAATCTTTTTATGGTTTTTCTTTCTCTTAATTACTAGCATATCTTTGATGTTTTTTTTTCAAATGAAGCAACAATCAAGTACCAGGCTAGTTGGTGCATTATCTGATTTATCATTGAACCAAGGCCCGAGGGCCCCAAAAACCGTAAACCAGATCTTATGGTATTCGCGGCGAAGCACTCTATTTGTGCACTTGCGGAAATTTACTCGTCTATTAAAACTGATGGAGGACGAAAAAAAGGCCATGACAAACTAATTGTATACAAAGCAAGTAAAATACATAAATAAAAAAAGCTTTTTTTATCGGGCCAAAGAGATAAAAAGCTAGCTTAATTTCGAATCCACACGGTGAAACCTTTGGCTTTTTTTTATTTGCTATGCGAAGGCGTGGAGCCTTCGCATAGCTATGGCTACGGAGGTAGCGTACCGGGGGCGCAAAGCCTTCGCCGAAGGCCGAAGAAGATAAAATAAAGCCAAAAAATTAATTATTTTTTTGTTTAAATTTTGAGTTTTTTTATCTTGTATTCTCTTATTCAGAAAAGCAAAATCCTAAAAACAAGTAGAGCAGATGGTCCAACTACAGAACTTTTTTTTTTTTCTTATCTTTATGGTTGTGCTTTGTGGCACGGCAGCACCCATACTATTTCAATGGTTGGTAAGTAGAGATGTTCCCACAGGTGCTCCTTTTTCTCATGGTACTATAATACCTATTTTTACCTCTTTATTATCGCTCTTAGTTTATGTACATTCCAGGGGATTCATACGCTCTATGGACAAAACAGAAAGGATAGTTTTGGTAAGAGCAAGACCCGTTGTATTACCCAACATAATTGAAAAAAGCTTCCCAAAAACTAGAGCTAAAAATGCATTTTTTTTCTTTCTTATTTTCATTTTCAATTTTTTTATTTTTAAATTTATGGGAGACTTGTCATATTTAGAATCTTTCTGTGGTGTGCTTTGTTTTTTATTATTTTGTACTTTTCTTTTATCATCTAAATATAGGCGCGATACGTGGGCAAACAAGAAGCGTAGGCTTGAAATAGAAAAAAAGAGAAAACCGCGTAAGCGGGCACAGAGAACAAAGCGCCAAGCGCTTTGTTGGCCTGACGAAAAAAAGAAACGAAGAAATAAAAATAAAGAAAATTTTTACTTTTTATTTCTTTCAAATAAATCAAAAATATTTTTGATTTATTTGCTGCAATTTTCAAAAACCTTCGGCTTCAACGAAAAAGCAAAAATTTTGACTTTTTATTCTCTGCTTGCTTTTTCGCAAGCTTATTCTTCCGTCCCTGAAAATATTTGGAATAGATTTTTTATTGTTCGCGCCTTACCAAAAAGACTGATGGATGTTGGTCATGACTTTCGAAAAGTTCCCATGACTATGAAAATTTCACACGGAGGAGTTTGCATCTTTATTATGGGTGTTATTTTGTCGTGCGACCCTGCAGCTTATGCGCGACTATCTCGTGTTTAAGCTCACGCCATGTAGGCGTGAACTCTGGTTGAATTCGGGTTCTCAATCCCGCCGCTGAGATGCTCAGTCGACTCTTGAACCTTGATAGGAAGACGGCTTCTTCCTAAATTAGTGCAAAAGGTTCAAGGACTTAGGATGAACTTAATGTGAATGGGTATAAGCTTCGCTGCTCAAAAAAACACAGTATTGACCACACTGAGAGACTTGCCAATGGCAGGAAAGGCCGCGGGTAACGCTAGTTGGCGAAATGGCGTTAAGCATTCCTAGCGATACGGAAAGAGAGGTCGTGATGATATCATCTACGTTCGTACTGTTCTTCGTGGAGTAAATCTCACATCCAAAAATCTAACCAGGGAACGGGATAATTCCCATTAAGTTCCAGTAAAACTGGCAGGCCAGCCGGGCCGTAAGCTAGTGGGAACAGGATTCTCCCGAAAAGACAAGACCTTCGGGGCAAACGCTCACTTTGTTCGCGTTAGTGAAGTGAATCTCGAAGAAAAGGCCGACGCGGGGACTCAGGGCGCAACATGACGAATGGTGAAGAGTTCGTATGAAATGAACAGAAAAAAAAGATTTTTAGGCGAATGCCATGTAAATCTCCGCTTTATTATTTATTATTGGGTTTTCAGGTTCCCCTTGAGAAGAGCCGTATGAGGCCGTAGGCTCACGTACGGTTCGGAAGCCAAGCCCCTGCAGTGATGCCGTGGCTTAGGTTAACTAACACAAAAAAGAAACAGTTTACTCAATTATTGCCTTTAGGTTCTGAACTACATATAGGAAGAGAGCTTTGTTGTTTGCGAGGTATTGATCAATTACATGGACCCACCTTTCATTCCATTTGTGGTAATTTGATTATTTATAAACCGTCCTTAAAAAATCCATTCATTTTTGATCATGATGAATCACTTCGTGCCATAATCGACTTGTTGCCAATTGCTGCGCCTTCGTACCAGAATGAAAAAGTTGAAAAAAAATATATATATTTTTTTTCAACTTTTTTCCATGGTCACAGATCATGGAGAAATCGCGAACATCATAGTTTCCCACTTTGGTTGACTGTGTTCCCAGAAAAAAGATTTTCTTTTTCTAATCAAGAAACAAGCACTACCAAAGTAGCTATACATAGTAATCTTTTTACGGATCTATATGCTTTAATTGGAACTGGAAGTTTTGAAACAGGCTGGTATATTACCATAATGAAACTACCTTTCATTTTCTGTATTTGGATAGGCTTTATTCTGGCTTCATTGGGAGGCTTGCGTAGTTTTCTACGTCAGCTGGCTTTATATAGATTGGATTGGAATTGAAAAAAAATATATATATATTTTTTGTATGAGATTGTAAATTACATAAATCTGGAGTAAAAGGATTCGAACCTTTGCCTGTCGGTATCAAAAACCGAAGCCTTTCCACTTGGCTATACTCCAAGAAATCTACCTACGGCCTTTTTTTCAAAGCTTGTAAAGTGCTACGCACCCACCTAAAACAAAAACGAAATAACTTCCCACTCTGCCAATGGCTCATAACGGAACGACGTAGGGGCAATTAATTTGCTTATGTTCTCCCAAATATACAATATTTTTTAATAATCGAATTATTCATCTATATCGTGAATAAAGGAGCTATAACTTTAAGCCTGAGCTGTTCTCTTATGCATACGTAGTAAATAAATAGAGCACATAATAAATAGTTTATAATCTGATTTATGAATTGAGCACACTTCTTATGAATAAACGTATATTATTTTTTCGCCAATCAAGCAGCATGGCTTCTCTTACAATTCTTAAAAAAAGTTTGATCACGACTCGTGTTCGATTCGCGAAGCGAGAGTACAGATACTATGCGAGGTGAAAGACCCATTGATTTACAAATTTATGATATAATACTAAATTTCCTAATAGTAGTTATAGTTTTTTTTGTCAAATGTTGCTTGTTCTAAAGATGTCTATGAATTCGGGTGAAGGCCGCAGCCATAAATCTTTAATACAAAAATTCAAAACATCATAGGGATTTATATTTCTAGATCAAGCAATCTGATTACACTTAATCTTGATATGGGTCTTAAACCTAACCACTCCAATTACTAAGCCTGTTTTTTTTGAGGCGTTAAATACACAAAAATAACCGCGGTGATTAGAGGATAGTGCGATCACTGCGGTCCCTCCCGCACAAGTGGGGTAGGATTAGAAAATGCATGTCATATTAATATCAAATATATCACAATGATATATTTGAGAAATAATAATGCTACATAAATATTTGTTTCTGGAGCCTTGTAACTTCCGCTGGTAATAATCATAATTTAGGGAAAGATAAGTTTCTGAAAATTATCGTCATAGCCTTATGTTTTGCGATAAAGGCAGAGTTTAGGATTAGCTTTAAGCTTATATTACCTATAAAAAATCGTGGACTCATTATGTTATTTTATCGTCATGACTTCATAATATTGTTATACTTGGCGCTTACTGTGGAGCGGGCACCTTTATTCTTCATTTATATTTGGTCGACCCGCGCGTAAAGTGGTCACTTCGTGACTCAACTTCCATTAGTTGAATATGCCGGGTGCAGCTCAAGAATCTACCATAGCTGGTGGCATACTATCTCGAAAAGCAGTATTAACTAAGAAACAGTAATTATATAGTAGGCTAGCCGAACGACTAGAGGCTTACTGATCGCAGAACTTGAAGTTCCGACTTGTACGGATAGAGGGACTCGAACCCCCACAAACATTATAGTCACCAGAACCTAAACCTGGCATGTCTACCAATTCCATCATATCCGCCAAAATTTGATTTAATCTGTGGAAATTTTTTCTTCTTTTTCTCCAGTTATTAGACCCTTTTCTTTTAATGGCCCAATACCCTTTCAGATGGGATGGTAGCTCAAGGGCCCATGGATTGCCAGATTTTTTATCGCTGATCGATAATCACAGTCACATAAATGGGTCAAAGGCCCTCTCATCGAACTAGAATTGAACTTACACCATCATATTTGGCCTAGCCCTGTAGGTTAGGTTGTGTTTTATGGTTTCTGAATCGTGCCTGTAGATAAAGTTATTTTTCATGGTTCATCACTGTAAAAATAAACTAAACTAGATTTGCTTATTAATGATCCATAAGTCATATTGTTTTTTGCGTTTGCGGGTGTACTATCTAAGCATCCTATCTCTTCGACCGCGTCAAGAAAAAGAGGGCGAAGCGGTTCTTTGCTTTCGCGCAGTGAACCACGAGTGCCGGTAGTTTATCTTGTAGGTCATTTGATTGGTATACTGGCGATTTTATTATGTTATTTCGTATTGTGGTCTTTGTTATATAGTAGTTGGGCGCGTGATGTAGAAAAACACGCAAATTTTTTTTTTGACCAATACTATACAGATTATGACATCTATATATTTCGGTCCAGCGCACCGTGGCGCGTTTTGCGACATGGCTCAGTCTTGCGCCTTGAGCTGAGCCACTGCACGATAGGCGCTGTCCTGTTGAATAAAAATCTCTTCATCAGGGTACTGCCTCATTTTTCGGCTACCAAGCACAGAGCCACCAGCTGAAGATCATTACTTCTTCTTGAATGAATCATCATAAATAATGATTATATATTTTTTTTCATAAAGAGAATATCTTGTTTTTTGCTTGATTCTGCAAAATTATTACACAACGTTAAGATCTGTAAAGGTTACAACATGCTATTTTGTTTTAAAAATGGTTAACTAATTACCCTACTTACGGATGGAGAGGGATTTGAACCCCCGGTATTCTCAATACTTCGGTTTTCAAGACCGACTCTTTCAACCGCTCAGACATCCATCCTTATCTTAATAAGATTATGGGCTCAAAGGAACCAATAATCAACCTAATATTAATTTGCTATGTAGATGAAAATTTAGAGAAAAAAGCAAGAAAAAATGAAGAAAAATTTTAGGCGGATATAGATTAAAGGTAAATTATCTGCCTTCCAAGCAGGAGATATGGGTTCGATTCCCGTTATCCGCAATGGCTAAAAAAACTAATTAAACTTCATATGCCTGCATCAAGATTTAAAACTTGTCGTCAAATTTCAGAAAATGTTTGGCAGACCAAAAAACTTACTCAAAAACAAAAAGCCATTATTTTGAAGCTTCGAAAAAAAACAAATAAAAAACAATCTGACTTTTCCAAAGAATTACAAACTATACAAAAGTTGTCCCTTTTTTATGGAAAATTACCCATTAAAAAGATGCAAAGATCTAAAACGCAGACTTATCTAGATAAAAAAAACAGTTTGTTATTCGATATAGAACGAAGATTAGACGTTATTCTGGTTCGTCTTAATTTCTGTTTAACTATTTTTCAAGCAAGGCAGCTAATAAGTCATAAAAAAATTTGTGTCAATTATAAAATAGTAAATATTCCTGGTTTTCAATTATCTAACGGTGATCTTATATCTATTCAAGATAATTTTATATATTTCATTAGATCAAAAATAAGACAAAATTTTCAGAGTAACCGAATATGGAGAACAAAACCTACTCATTTAGAGGTTAATTATAAAACACTAAAAGCCGTGGTATTATATGAACCTCAACAAATACAATTCCCTTATAGCATAGATCTAGACCTTATTGATTAAAGCAGGAACGTATGGAAATTATTTATTGGCAGAACGATAACAAAGTTAATCTCTCGTAGATGGTAAAAAGAATATATTTCGGGAATCTTTTGATTTTTTTGAACAACTTTTGGCTTTTTGCCATAGACATAAAAACAATACTGCGGTTGCGCAAGAAAAAAAAGTAAAGCTCGTATGCCCGGGCAGATGGAGCATTCGTTTTATGCTCTACGAGCTTTTCTCTCGGCCTCGTATTATCTTTCTATGTCTTCAGAGCTAAAGACGGGAAAATAAGCGGAAAATTAAGTCCGCTTTGTAGTGTGGAGTGAAAGATACTTTTGTTTGCTGCGCCCTGGCTAGCTTTGTAACAGCTATAAGCGAGCCTGGTCTTATATCATATCGAATTGGCGGAAACTATGGCATAGTGGGCGTCGCAGCTCCATTTCGGTGAAGCGCTTATTTCTTGCTGGATGGCGTCGTCATGGTCGCTTTGCTCTGCTTGGCCGGATCCAAATCAACCATAAAGCATCCAGGGTGGGGGAGGGCAGCGCGAACAAAAGCTACTATTGGGCTTCTGCGCGTCCTCTCCCTGCATCAGCAAAGAAAAAAAGTAGCCGGGAGGGAATAGATAGATGGTTAAAGCTTGATGCATAGCATCAAGCAAAATTAGGCCAAAGATCAAAAAAAATATAGATATATTTGCCGTTTTTTGTTGCGCCCCGTGGCCTGGTTCCCGGCCATGGCCCAATTTCGGTTAAAGGACTAGTTGCTTTTTATAAACTTGTATAATCAATGCGTAAAAAATGGTGAACTCTATTATACAATAAATAAGTAAACAGGCGACAATTTGATACCAGATATCCGGAGGTGTTAAAAAAGCTGCTGTAAAAATCGAAAAAACCATAAAAAAACGACGATTTTTTATGCAGCTTTTCACAAAAATGCCTTTTGATTCTAGCAAAAAGATCACAAGTACCTGTACTTGAGAGCATATTGATGCAATAAACAAAATACGAACAGTTAATAAAATATAGTCAAAAATCTTAGGTTGTAACTTTATTATAAGCAGATTAGTTGATGTTTTATTCAATTCGTATAAAAAATGCCAAACATTGGGAACTACCCCAACAAAAGTGACGAAAGAGAACGGGAAGAAGCAAAAACCACTTAAGTAAAAGAATTTGTTGTATTTTTTTCTTTGTTCTTCATAGCAACTAGGAATCAAAAAACACCAAATTTGATAACTTAAGAAAGGAGATAAAAAGTAGAAGCATGATATTAAAGAAATAGTAACATACGTGCTTAAGGCCTCCGTTAATTGTGTACGAATAAAACCTGAATGAGAAAGAATAAGAAAGGATTTCGCTGACGAAAAAAACAAATCTTCTGAAAACCAATAACACGTAAACCATGTTAAACTGAAGCAAATAAATATCCAAAAAAAACGAATTTTAACTTCTTTCAGAATAGTTTTAAATAAAAAATTCGTGATATTTCATTGTGTGTTAAACCTAATAAGAACGAAAAAAACGTTCGGTTAGCTTTTACTGCGCCCGGCAAAGTGTGCAATCAATCGTAAGGGCCTAGCAACATTTTATTTTCATCCTATTAGTAAGTAGTGGCAGGGTTCGCCCCTATAATTTTACTACATTTAAGGGTACTCATTCATCATAATGCAATTACTATGTACTAAAACCGTATTACAGCCGAGCATTTATATTTAATTGAGTAAAAGGCATGGCATAGAGCGCATATAGCCACGGGAATCTATGGCTAAATCATATTTTTTTTTGCTTCATGTATGACTTTTCTGGCGCTATTTTTATGCTGCGCGCCCTTTATTTGTTATACGAAGACAGCTTTTTTCTTTGTAGTTCACGAATGAATGAAGGTTAGTATTGTACTGCATTCTTAGCTCAGTTGGATAGAGCAACAACCTTCTAAGTTGAAGGTCACAGGTTCAAATCCTGTAGGATGCTTAAAGAAAGTGCATAATGAATGAATCAATAATATATACCAACGGTACATGCATCTATCGATTAGTCTAAACCCATTAAAGGTTACATACCATACATACACGCGCGGATTGACCAATTTAGAAATAACTTTTTATCTATTTTGGGGGAGAGTGGCCGAGTGGTTAAAAGCGACAGACTGTAAATCTGTTGAAGGTTTTCTACGTAGGTTCGAATCCTGCCTCTCCCATATACTCCGTTTTTGAAGAATAGAGACGAAGCACTTGTTTTTGTGCTTATCCCTTCATGCAATTAAATAGAGTGGAACTTTCTCAGAAACATATTGAATGCTTTGGTATTCGAGCCCTCTCCGAACCGTACGAGATAGTCGCCCATCATACGGCTCTCCAATTCAACCTCTACTCGGATTTGCCTTTGTCGTTAGATTTTGGCTCGTTTTTCTAGTGATCGACTTCTAAGTGGCTTAAGTATCATAAAGCAACTTGCTTTTTCACTATAGTGATCATGGGGAATTTCTGGCAAAAAATAATAACATAAAAAAAAAACGCATTTTCATTATCTCCTCTGAGCTCGTCCTTAATACTTCGAACATGGTGCATTCTATTCAAATTTACAATATAATGAAGGAAGCACGAAGAGCAGTTACGCAGCGTTTTAGTCATCAAGCAAGTGATGCCATAGGACCCTCGATAGCAGAATTTACTCTGCAGTTTAGAACGTATGAAACGAATTTTAGATAGTCAAAATAGGCTTTTGACAAGGACGCCACTAAGCTAACATTGAAGACAGTATGGTTTTTAGTATATCCCCCTTTCGGTTTCATATTTTGCATGGAGTACCTCTTCCACTTACAGATCGTTTCCATGCTTCTATCTGGGTGCCCGTGATACCGCAAAAAATATATATATATATATATTTTTTTGCTTCTGAAACTAGGTCTTCAAAACAAAAAGGCGTTTTCCATTTTAGGCTTCTCATTCTGCTTCGTTCGCATAGCAAACGGCAGCATGTAGATTCGTTTTGTGCTGAACTTTTTTTGGTTACTGTGCCTTGTCCCGTAGGGCTCGCAGTTTCGGTCCCGTCAATGGTCTCCCTCTGTCTGATATTGGTGTCATCGATTCAGGTCGCGCTGCCCTAGTTGAACATAAGGCATTATTCATAAGTCCAGGTTGTTCACGATGTTTTGCAGATCTGAATAGGTTTCCCTAGCTTTGCGAAAGCGAAAAATCCAAAAGTCCATTAAATTAAAGTAAAGGCAGCGCCTCAAATTGTGCTTTTTTCTTTATTTCTGGATAAATCCCGTTTGAGACCCGTAGAAGCCTAGCTAGAAAACGTGGTTGAATATGGTCTGCTAAAGTACAGCAGACGGTTAGACCCCTTCCCTTTTGTTAGCAGTTTTAGCGAAGAAAATCTTTATACTACGTACGGCTCAGGCGGGTACTATGGGTCCTCTGCCATCCACTTTCGTTTAGTTGACCGAAGTGGATTTCACCGGTGTTGCCTACAGTTCTTGGCTAATTTTAATTTAAGGCCATTTTGCGTTGAGATGTCGTTTAGTCTTTTGTCCCCATTAATTTGGGTAATCTGCTCCCTCGTGCGGGCTCTGTAATATTTGCCCGCAGGGTTTCTTTTTCCATTCTGGTCTTACCATAATTTATCGATGGCAGACTGAGAGCTTGACAGCGCGCACTCGTGTGCATTACCACAGGGAGTTGCTTGTGATTAACTGCAGGTCCAGTTTGACCGAAAGAGACTTTGATTTGCCAGAGCAGGGGCTCATCTCATACAAAAGCAGGCTAGCGTAGTGGTCTTGGGTTGTTCGGGCTAGACTCATTCGTTTGCTTTGTGAACCTTCAGGCTTTGTTCAAAAAAAATAAAATTTTTTTGCTATGCACTCTTCGCTGCCTTTTATTATATATAACTAACCTTTTATTTACTAAGCAAAGAAGTAGACCGCAGGTCAAACGTATTTTCTTTTATGAACGCTGCCTGTGGTCTTTCGGGCGCTTTTGCGCTTTATAGGATATAAAAAAAGCAAGTTGAAAGCCTAAAAGACATACCCTAACATGATTGAGGTGTTCCTTGTTTTTTTTCCAACTACGTTTTTTCCAGAGCATGCTGTGGTTCCCACCCGTTTACACGGTGGTTGGGTAAGCTCTATGCCTGGCACGCGGAATGAATAGGGTCTCGCGTGGTTTGCTATATGGCTGCTAGCGCAAAACTGCGAATAATTTACATATGGCTAAACAATGACTGTAGGCGACGCGAACGGTCGCCCTAAATTCCACTGCAATAGTCCCACGAATTCGAAAAGTTATAACCAGAATGGCCAGCCCAATAGCGGATTCCGCAGCTGCCACCGTTAAAATAAATAAAGCAAATAATTGACCCATCATATCATCCAAATAAACCGAAAATACCAAAAAGTTTAAATCGACTGCAAGTAACATTAACTCAATTGACATTAACATAATAAGGATATTTTTTCTATTCAAGAAAATCCCCCAAATACCTAAAAGAAAAAGAATCATAGAAAATGTTAAATATTTTACTAGATCCATAATAAGAGTCTCTTTTTTGAAAGCCAACTCGGTTTCAAGCCAAGCACATGCCGGTTCCTTAGCCAATAAGTAGTACTGCTTTGCCCTTTTTTTATGGCAAGGGCGATATAAACCAGAACAAGCACATAGAGGACAATGAAAAAAACCATCATTAGTAACCATTTAATTACTTACTAACTCCATCTATGACACGGCCTCTACTAGCACCAGCAAAAAAAAAATATATATATATTTTTTTTGCTGCGCTCTCCGCGCTTATTTTTGCTTTATAGCACTATCTGAATCTTCAGATGATTATAAAGTTTTTTAAAAAACAAAAAACAAAAAAACATATTTGATAATTATTAAACAAAATACTCTGAAAAGAATCAAGATCCAATTTCGTGTTATTTCATGGTGAACATAATCTGTCAGAATTTCTTCGATTCCCACATGAATATGCCAGAATAACAAAATATTTAACAAAATCAAAGTGGAAACATTTGATATAAGAATGGTTGAGATTAGAGGAGCGGCAGTCATTCTTTGAAGAAGCCAATGCCCCAAGGTTTCTCTATGAGCTTTCATTGCTTTTCACCTTTTTTTCGAAAGTAATCCTTTCTGGTCCGGCCCCTTCTTATAGAAGCGTATGTTACAATTGTCCGTTATACGGCTCCGCCTATCTAGAAAGTATCCTGTTAGCCGAAATAGTACCGGAACAGGTGGTTGTAGGCTCGTCTTAGTTAAGCCTTCGCGAGATAAAGTAGACCCGATTCCAAGGCATCGCTGAGCTATCAGGGAAAAAAGTATATATATATATACTTTTTTTTTCGGAGTTATCGTATTTTGTGCTTATGAAAAATAGAATCGGATAATATTCGATACAGCTAAAAAAGCTGCACAGAAGAACATAATAATTCCGGAAGTATATACTTTGGATAATTCTAGAAAAAAACCTAGATCCCACAATAAATGACGAATTCCATTACTCATATGATAGCACAAGGCCAATAAACTGAAATTGACTACGCTTGAGATCAACCAATGGGAATAGAAAGTGAAAGAAAAAGCGTACCGGTAAAGATAATAAGAAGTAAGGTTAAGATCGCCTATTTTCAGAGAAAGAATACTAGAAAAAACCATAATGGATAGAGTCAAACTTCGGTAGCAAGTTATGATTAACTCCTGCCTACTAAGTGCTCTCCGAACCGTACGTGATAGTCTTCCATCATACGGCTCACTAACTCTCCTAATCCAACTCATAGGAGACGGGCTCCATTGACTGCGGCTCGTCGGGTGCCTGGCCTTCCCGGCTATTGATTGGATTATCAATGGCACTGGATGTATCATCATATATAATGTATTAACATTTTGATGTTAATTAGGGCGCAACAAAAATTAGATATATTTGCTTAGATATATTTGCCGTTTTCTTTTTTGAGTTTTGGAGAGTAAAACCTGCCAGACTAGGCAGGTGCATAGACCCCTTCGCCTTTTACTTAATCTGCAAGTTTCCCGTTTACACGGTTCTTTCAGGATCGGGCAGGTACTATGGGTCCTCTGACTTCCAACTCGGACCATAGTGTACGGTTGGAT